TACGTCTTTATGTTGTGTTGATCGTTACGGCCTCTTGAATCTTCTAGATTACCTATCGTTATTATCTTTTTTATTTGGTATTTGTATGGAATGGGAATGCGGATTTCTTCTTGTTTTCTTTATTCTTGATAGGAATTTTCTTGTTAAGACCCTATTTATTAATTGAAACCTCAGATTCATACGAGAACCACGATAATTCAATGAAACCTTCAAAGTCCAAAGTTCACTGAGTGAGAACCATTGGATCATCACTTATTCAATAAAAAAAAGAGCTATAATGATTAAAAACATAAAATACAAAGAAGCGTTTGTCCTTTGATCTAAATAAGAGTTTAAAAGCAGAAAAAAACTTTGATTTATTAAAATTTATAAGATAGAACGGAAAGAAGTCCGGCTACGAGGTCTGAGTATTAAGTATGAATCATAGTTCGAAAACTTTGTGATCTATTTGATCTATTTCGTGCTCCAGATACTCGAATGAATATCCGACGAAGTAAAACCATCTTGATAAAGATGACAGACCCTTTCTCCGTACTATCCATAGGGTCAATTTTAACAAGTCACACACTCATATTCCGGAAATATACAATGCAGAAAAAAATTTCGCGGTCGAACTACCAAAGGAGAATAGGCTAAAATTTTTAGACCTACATAATTTACTTTTTTTTATCGAACGAAAAGCTAGGACTTCAAGATTCTTCTCAGTCTAATTCACTGAAATTCCATCCAGTAGAACAGAAGAATTATAAATCTCCAAAATAATAGATAGGAATACCGCAAATAGCGCCATTGCAACACCCATCAAAGGGGTCGTTCCCCATCCAGGAGCTACTTTACCATATTCGGAATTCAACGGTTTCAATAACTTCCCTACAGTAGTGCTTCTTGGACCAGATCTAGAACTATCTTCAACAGTTTGTGTAGCCATAAATCTTATTTTGTATTCATTACGATCTGTTGACTTTGTATACCATTCCGTTGTAAATAAACGATCTTAGCATAGATCCATTGTGGTCTTTCAATTCTATAATAATGGAAACAGCAACTCTAGTCGCTATCTTTATATCTGGGTTACTTGTAAGTTTTACTGGGTATGCTCTATATACTGCCTTTGGGCAACCCTCTCAACAACTAAGAGATCCATTCGAGGAACACGGGGACTAGTTGACGTAATGAGCCTCCAACTAATTGGAGGCTGATTACGTCAATGAAGATAATGAAAAATTATTTCATTTTTTAGTTGAAATTGTAGGCGGTTCCCGAAAAAAAATAGCGAAAAAAATGATCCCTAAAGTCGATACTAAGAGAAATGTATAAACCAATGCTTCCATAAATTTGATCGTGGTTTACAATTATAGCTTTCATACCTGTTTTGTTTATGTTTACTGAGGAGTATCCCTCCGGATAAAGAACAAAAAAGAGTCAAAGAAACGGCAGCGATTTAAATCAAGATTCCTACAGTACCCTACCTATTAAATACTATTAAATAAAAAAAATCGCAAACAGAAACTAAAAGACAAAAGCAATGTTGCATCAGACTGCTTGTCTTTTTGTAGTTGGATCTCCAAGTTTTTGGAATGCCCCAAATTCCACCTGAGCATCCAAATCTGGATCAATACCAGCAAAAACATCTCTGAAAAGGGTTCTAGCACCATGCCAAATGTGTCCAAAGAAGAAAAGTAGAGCAAACGAAGCATGCCCAAAAGTAAACCAACCTCTTGGACTGCTACGAAAAACGCCATCGGATTTCAAAGTAGCACGATCTAATTCAAAAATCTCACCCAATTGAGCCCGTCTAGCATATTTTTTCACAGTTGCGGGATCACTATAACTCACTCCGTTGAGTTCACCACCATAAAACTCAACAGTTACACCTACTTGTTCGACACTATATTTAGATTCTGCCCTTCTAAATGGGACGTCCGCTCTAACAATTCCGTCTCCGTCTACCAAAACAACCGGAAATGTTTCAAAAAAAGTAGGCATACGGCGTACAAAAAGTTCACGCCCTTCTTTATTTCTAAAGACGGGGTGTCCTAACCATCCAACAGCTATTCCATCCCCATTGTCCATTGAACCCGCTCGGAATAACCCCCCTTTTGCTGGATTATTACCAATATAATCATAAAAAGCTAATTTTTCAGGAATTTTAGACCAAGCTTCCGATACACTTTGATTTTCAGCTAGTCCAGCACTAACTCTTCGATATATTTCTTGTTGAAAGTATCCCTGATCCCATTGATAACGAGTAGGACCAAATAATTCGATGGGAGTAGTTGCAGAACCATACCACATAGTTCCAGCAACAACAAAAGCTGCAAAAAAGACAGCAGCAATACTACTGGAAAGGACGGTTTCAATATTTCCCATACGTAATCCTTTATATAGACGTTGAGGCGGACGAACACTAAGATGGAATAAGCCGGCTAATATACCCAACGTCCCTGCTGCAATATGATGAGAGGCTATTCCTCCCGGAACAAAAGGGTCAAAACCCTCCACGCCCCACGCCGGATTTACGGGTTGGACCTTTCCGGTTAGTCCATAAGGGTCGGATACCCATATTCCAGGACCATATAATCCTGTTACATGAAATGCGCCAAAACCAAAGCAAGCCACTCCGGAAAGAAATAAATGAATTCCAAAAATCTTGGGCAAATCCAAAGAAGGTTTTCCTGTACGTTCATCACAAAAAATTTCTAGATCCCAATATACCCAATGCCAAATAGCTGCCAAGAAGCACAAGCCAGAAAACACGATATGTGCTGCGGCTACCCCTTCGTAACTCCAAAGACCCGGATTCGTTATAGTCCCTCCTGTAATATTCCAACCGCCCCATGAATTGGTTATTCCTAAACGAGTCATGAAAGGTATAACGAACATACCTTGTCTCCACATTGGATCAAGAACAGGGTCGGAGGGATCAAAAACTGCTAATTCATATAGAGCCATGGAACCGGCCCAACCAGCAACCAGAGCAGTATGCATTATATGAACCGAAAGCAAACGACCGGGATCATTCAATACAACAGTATGAACACGATACCAAGGCAAACCCATGGAAATACCCCTTTATCAACGAAAAATAGACACTATGTAACTTTATTGCATTGGAAAAAACTATGTTACGGACCCCCCCCTTTTTTAGGTAATTATTTCGGAGAAAAGATTACTATTTGTTCTATTATGTTAGTAATAATGGAACAATTCCATTCATAGGAAAAAAGGGAAGCGGATCTATTCTATATCCGATAAGTACCAATACGCAATGGGGGTGAATCCTATTTTATATGAACCAAGATAGCTATTGTTGTTCATCATTCAGAAGCCCGTTCGTAAAAAGTTTTCTTTAATTTTGATTCATTCTCTCTTACTTTACTTTTATTTTATATTTTATTTGAGCTTATTCAACTTTTTATGTATTAAATATGATTAATTTCAATATGATTAATATTAATAAAGTAGGAAAAAAGGATAATATTATTAAAAAAATGAAACCCCAGTCTTACGTTTCCACATCAAAGTGAAATAGAGAACTTCATTCTCTTTTTTTTCATTTCATGCCTATTGGCGTTCCAAAAGTACCTTTTCGAAGTCCAGGAGAAGGAGATACATCTTGGGTTGACATATAGTGCGACTTGTCAGATATATTGGGCTATATGGGATTTCCCCATTTTCTCCCTCGATCGAGATATCCTCTGTTTCGCTCAAAAAGATTGATTGAATTATCAAAAATTTGGCGCAAAAAAGAAATTAGAATTAAATACAGGGAGTATTTAGATTGATATTAGATTATCAAAAATTTTTTATGGTTTACGTGATCGGACTAATAAAATTAAGTATCCAGGCTCCGTTTAGCAAAAACCCAATTGATAATTAATATATAATATTTTTATAATTACTACTTAATATGATATGAAAAATTATGATAAAAAATTATATTAAAAAAAAAATTTTTGAAACAGGGTGATCTAAAACTGTTGATCAAATCAAATAATATAATTAATAATTTGTTGACTATTTGACAGAAGACATGTGAAAGAACTTAATTGAAAAAAAAAGAAGGAGTAGTAAAAAAAAGACGCGGTATTTGGTTCATTTGTCCTATATGTGCAAATCAAAATCGGGCAAATTTTTCCTTTTACTCGGAGTAGAGCATAAACCTAAAAAAATGGAATAAAAAAAGGAAGAAGCCCATTCAGGAACAAGAAAAAACCATCGCCATTTCAACGGAATCTCGATGAAAAAAAAATATCAATGAATCAAGGTAGTCTGCCAGGCCTAATCAATCGTTTTCTTATTTTATTATTAGGATTATAATATTTAATAAAATAAAAGTAAAAGGGGCCAAAAGTTATTTATTTTTTCTTTTACTTTTAAAAGGTAAGCAAGCCCTTCCCTTATTAAGTTAGAAAGAAAAGCTTTCTCTGAAAAAAAAGGGGGGTTGGAATCGACACATTGATTTTTTAACAATTTTTGTTGAACCGTATGCATCAAAAGGTGCCTGTACGGCTCCTAAGGAATAAAATTTTATCCTAATCAACCGACTTTATCGAGAAAGATTATTTTTTTTAGGACAGGAGGTTGATACCGAAATCTCGAATCAACTTATTAGTCTTATGATATATCTCAGTATAGAAAAGGATACCAAAGATCTTTATTTGTTTATAAATTCTCCTGGTGGATGGGTAATATCTGGAATGGCTATTTATGATACTATGCAATTTGTGCGACCCGATGTACAGACAATATGCATGGGATTGGCCGCTTCAATAGCATCCTTTATCCTAGTCGGAGGAGCAATTACCAAACGTATAGCATTCCCTCACGCTTGGCGCCAATGAGTTTTTTTTTAGAGAAAAAAAGACTATGCCTTCGCCCTCGGAAATATGAATTAGTTAAGTAATAATAGCATGGCACTTCGAATTCGATATGAAATTTTTTAGATTAAAAAAATTAGATTATATATTGAAAGAGTAGTATGAGATAAGAAAGGGGTTTTTAAAATGATATCTTCCCTATTCGGGCACATCTCAGCGTCACAAACTTTGTTTTCACACCGGAAGCTTATTTACAAAATAAAAAAAAAAGACACTTTGGGATTGCTGAATCATAGACGGATCAAAAAAATGATATATAAAGCAACGGAACCATCATAGTATTTTTTTAACTCCTACAAAACAAAAAAGAAGGATGGTAATTGGATCATTTATGGATCTGCGTATAATACAACCTATATTTTTTTCTTTCGCCGAAAGGAAAGGTCAAAAACGTAAATTCCATTGTGGAGCCGTATGCAACGCACAAAAAAAGCCTGTACGGTTATTCAAATTTCTCTGTTTTTTTGGTTATCTCGCCTCATTCTGCGAAATAGAAGAACCTTTTCTATTATATCATCAGGGTAATGATCCATCAACCCGCTAGTTCGTTTTATGAGGCACAAACGGGAGAAGTTATCTTGGAAGCGGAAGAACTACTAAAACTTCGCGAAACCATCACAAGGGTTTATGTACAAAGAACGGGCAAACCTATATGGGTTGTATCCGAAGACATGGAAAGGGATGTTTTTATGTCAGCAACAGAAGCCCAAGCTCATGGAATTGTTGATCTTGTAGCGGTTCAATAAAAATAGGAGCGATTTCATGCAAACCTACCATTGCGAATTTTATATCTTTTTAGATTAAAGGTTTAGTTTCCTATTCTCTTCAATATATTTTTTTTATATTGAAGAGAATCTTGAAGAGAAGTAATTCAGAATTAGCCGGTTAGAACCCATCTAAACCAGCCCATTATTTATATGATTCCGTATGCCAACCATTAAACAACTTATTAGAAATACAAGACAGCCAATCCGAAATGTCACGAAATCCCCAGCGCTTCGGGGATGCCCTCAGCGCCGAGGAACATGTACTCGGGTGTATGTGCGACTCGTTTAGATCATAGACTGAAACACAAAAAGGAAATTCTTTTTGAAATATCAAGGATCAGTACCTGTTAATAAAATAGAATGGAGGAACTCGATTCATTATTTCAAAAAGATAGATCATTCATATCTTCTATTGTGTCTGAAACTTATGGTTTACATTGGTGCAAATCCAATCAACTCCATTTTTTAGAAAACCCCCAATGATAACAAATAGTTATCCATTAAGCGGGGGAAATTCCATTTTTTATTAAAAAAATTCCACTCTTGAAAGAAAAAAACGGACTAACAGGGTAAATGACCAAATCAATTTTAAAATAAAATACCGTTACTGTATAAAGTGGATCTCATTGTGAAAGACCTATTACTGGAATATTAATGGGGTAGAGCCAAAGAATGTGAATTGTACAAGTTACCAATAGTATTTATTAATTAAAAGAAGGAGCTCCGGTGTATAGAGAGGACCTCACCGTTTTAGAAGTAACCATAGAAACGAAGGAACCCACTAGTTATCCATTTCTATTTACTAACTTTTTGTAGTTATTCTTTTTTTATATCAAGTATCAAGGCAATTTATCCTTTCAAAGCAAAGGAAAATACCTAGTAAAAAATAGTGGTGGGGAAGGTTAGAGTAGCAAAAGCCATTGGAATTTTTTTTTATACATTGGACTAATTCGTTTGGTTATTAATGACTAGTAAAGGGGAAAAGAATAACTAAAAAAAGAATTAGTTATTCATCAAAGTTTGATTTATTCAATGACTAGAATTAAACGCGGATATATAGCTCGGAGGCGTAGAACAAAACTTCGTTTATTTGCATCAAGCTTTCGAGGGGCTCATTCACGACTTACACGAACTATGACTCAACAGAGAATAAGAGCTTTAGTTTCGGCTCGTCGGGATAGGGGTAAAAGAAAAAGAGATTTTCGTCGTTTATGGATCACTCGAATAAATGCCGTAATTCACGAAACGGAGGTATTCTATAGTTATAACCGATTCATACACAATCTGTACAAGAAGCAATTACTTCTTAATCGAAAAATACTTGCACAAATAGCTCTATTAAATAGGAGTTGTCTTTATACGATTTCAAATGAGATCAAAAAATGAGGGGATTGGAAGAAATCCACTAAAATATTTGAAATAGAGTTTTAAGGAGAATAAGCTCGGGGAGGGTAGAGTAGAAATTAGTATTATAAAAAAAGTCGTCAAAAAAAAACGAGGGTATATAGTCGCTAAAAAAAGACTTTTTTTCTTTTCGACGATTCTTTTTTTTTTTTTTTATGACAGACACAGACGTAAGAATCAAATTTTGATTCTTGATTGGATTTGTCGAACAAAATAGTAACCTCTTTTTTAATTCCTTCAGATTGGAATTGTTATTCAATTGAAGAATTAGTCTATTTTTTTCTGGTTCTAAGGCTAGTAGTTCTAGGGGTCGACTCACTTCTTTCAAATTGTTTCTGATTATTAAGAAAAGGTAACAAAGATAAAATACGAGCTTGTTTTATAGCAATAGTAATTAATCGTTGTTGTTTTAAAGTTACTCTATTCACCCGTCTAGATAATATTTTTCCTTGTTCACTAATAAATCGACTAATTAAACTCATGTTTCTATAATCAATTCGATCCCCCGATTGGATCGGGGGCAAACGCCGACGAAAAGATCGCTTGGATTTAGTAAAAGGTCGCTTAGATTTATTCATAATTTTTTATTCCTTACCTCTAAAATCCTATTTTGATCGGATCAAAATAAAAATGATTTCTATTTCTATATAGGATAGAGTTTCTATATAGAATTAAGACTATAGGATTTTATTTCTTTCTATTATTTTATTTGTTTATATTTATATATATGTAATAATACGTAGATACTATCATTATTCCTGTTCTTAAAATCAAATTTTACATATAAGCACTCAATTTTATCTATTTCTTGATTTCCCCATGAATTGTATGTTTATAACAATAGGGACAGAATTTTCTCAATTCCAATCGACTAGGAGTGTTATGACGATTCTTTTGAGTAATATATCTGGAAATTCCCGCCGATTCCTTCTTAATATCATTTCGAACACAACTGGTACATTCCAAAATAATTGTTACTCGAACATCTTTACCTTTGGCCATGAAACCTCCTTTGGATTTATGATTCACCCCCAATCTTCTATTTTAATTTTAGGATCCATAAAGAACAAGAACCAAAAAAATAGAAGCTGTTAATTAACTAAAAAAAATGTCTGAAATATTTCGTTGCAATGAATATTAATTATTATTAGTAATTAATTATTATAAAAATAAAATAATAAGTAATACAATGATTTTTTGAAAACTATATTTCAAATCTTTGTACAGTATTTTTTTTAAGTATCTCGTAGGATACTCTTTCCCTAGCAACACTTTTTTTTTATTGGATCCTGAACCCTCGTTTTTATGACCTTTCGCCCCCCCTTTTTGCTAATTATTCTAAAAAAAATAATTAGCAAAAGGGGGGTTAGTCCCCGATCGTTGATCGTATCTCTAAATTTTTTATCCTTTCTGATGTTAATAACTAGAATTAAAAAAAGGGAAATGTTAATGCATCTGGAAATAAACGATTAATCTCTATTAATAAACCCGCTAACGAAACGAACCATAGAGTACTTAGTACCGGTGCTACGGAAAGATATGTTTTTAGATCTCGCATTTGAAATCCTCCTTCTTTCTTCTTTATTGTATTACAATATATATAGTAATATATATAACTATAGATGTACATGTAGTTAAGAGGTTCTTGTATTTGTATATGTAACCCCCCTTTTTTTAATTTAGAATTGAAATATTGTCTATTAGAACGATCTTATAGATTCCATTTTCAAATGGAAACGCCTTTTTATGTAAATTTGAAATTGATAGAATTTTCCTAAAAAAAACGTAATTTTTTTAATTATATATATGTTTGTTATCTGATGAAAAAAAAAAAAAAAAGAAGCATGTGGAAAACAAGATAGGAATTGTCTACAATGACACTGTAAACCAATTGAAAGGGATGTAGCGCAGCTTGGTAGCGCGTTTGTTTTGGGTACAAAATGTCACGGGTTCAAATCCTGTCATCCCTACCTATTACTGCTCAGAAGAGCAGTAACGAGGAATCCATTTTAGATCTATCTTTTTTTAATAAAATTGGACATACATATAATTCTGAAATTTATGATATACTACGATATAGTATATACGTACAAAATCAATTCGGGTTCAAGAATGTCCTCTTTCTAGCCTTTTCGTTTTTTTTAGAAAAAATAAGAAAAGCGCTCTTAGTTCAGTTCGGTAGAACGTGGGTCTCCAAAACCCAATGTCGTAGGTTCAAATCCTACAGAGCGTGATGTCACTCTTGTTTATTAGATTGTGTCAAAATTCCATTCTTCGCAAATAATTGAGCAGCAATCTGAATTAGACCTCCCGCATATGAAAGCAAGAAGGAGGTCAGTCAAAAAAAAGAGATGTTAATTAATCAAAAGTCCAACTGATCACCACGTCTGTATTGTAAATAAGCAGTTACGAATAGTCCAGCCAAAGTAATAGGAATTAGACCTAAGACGATTCCAAATAAAGAAACTTCAATCATTTCAATTTTCTTTTGTTTTCATTTTTGAAAGGGAGAAAAGAGAGGTACTATCTATTCCTAGCTCTTAATCTGTATTGCCGATGAATCTCACTGACCAAAATTGGGTAATTAACACGGTAAGGAACTATCGAACATATGAAATACCATAGAAATCTTTTTTGATCAAAAAAGATTCATTCAATTAATTTCAAATAAGTCGTATTTTGCTTAGACCAATAAATAGAACTGAGGTTATAGTTAAAGCTGCTAGTAGAAAACCGAAATAACTAGTTATAGTAGGCATGAAGGGACTCAATAAAATATGTTTTTTTATACATATGTTTCTAAAGTACTTCCCTAAGTTTCAATAAAAAAAAATTTTAAAGATAGATACAAATACTAGTTCCAAGAATCAAAAAATTCAATTGAAAATTTGTGAGTTATCAATCATTATCCGTGGTATGAACAAAAAAAAAAAGATAAAAATAAAAAAA